TATATATACCATGAGCGATACGGAAATAGATCTAGTAATCTCTTCCTTTATCCAAGAAAAGGCTTTTCTAGTTTGCATGGTCCAATCATTGATCCTGATAATTTTTCTACAATAAAATTTGGTAGGTTGCTGGCATAGTTCCCTATCCTATCCATGATTCTGCTATTTACTGAAATAAATTTCCTGGAATATGGGAAGAATCCCTTGGCTTGGGTAGCTAGAAAGAAAAATATTTGAATGTTGTTTAAAATATTTGAATGTTGTTTAGCTTTTGTACAAAATAAAATAACAAACTTTCAAATATGATCAGTGGATCTTTTTTTTCAGTCATTCATTGAATGATAAATCACTACAAGTGAAGGAGATACGCGATTTAAATAACGGAAAATCCAATATTTTAAAATTGTATCTAAAATGACTGGAAAAGTGGAAACAAGACCAGATATAATTTGATCATTCTGAGCAAATCCAAAATCCTTATAGACGGAACCAATCATTAGTTCCCAACCATGGGTCGAATGGAATCCTATACATAAATCAGTTAATAAAAGAATGGAAAAAGCTTTTATTGTGTCACTTAAATTATATAGGAATTCTTGAACCCGCGAGTTAAGAATAATAAGTTCTTGATTACCTAGACTTGAATAACCACTTAGAATAACGAAACAGATTATGTTTGTCGAGAAGTGTAAAATCGCATGGATACGATCCTCGTTGTGCGCCTTGATCAATTGGATGGTTTCTTTGTATATTTCGATACGAAGATTTTGTAGACGTGTTTCCGGGTATTCCTTTAGCATTTCATCCAAGAGGAACAGTTCTTTGAATTCTATGAATTTTTTTAGAATATTATTTTCTTGAATATCATTCAAGAAGATTTCGGATTGCCTAGTATTCCACCAATTAGTAACCCAAGATTTCAGACATCTCTTAAATGTGAAAGAGATGCACCAGGGCAAAAAGACTATAAGTGTAAAATATAGAAAGGGAATGAATGCTTTCTTTTTTGCCATTTTTCGTCTTTATTTAAGGAACTCAGCTTCATCTCATTCGTCAACTCTATAGGATGATAATAATGTTTGTATCAAGCATAAGTTCTATTACAAGTCCTAGAGCCTATATATTTATATATATAAATATAGAATATATATAAATATAGAATCTATTCCCGCGTCTTTTTTTCTTTTCAATTCGGGAGTTAGTCTTTTAATTTAGAAAGAATACAGAAATAGACTAAAAAATGGAAAGAATCCACTGCCAATTTTTGAATTAAGAAAAAGATATTGTTTAAAAAGATATCAATTGCCAAGATTCGAAGCAATTACCCCTTTTTTTGATGAATACATGAAGGAGCACTTCGCGTAATGAATATTAGTCCGATTTCGAAACCAAAGAAGGCCTCTTCTATCAAAACAAAATAGAAAAATTTCGAAAAATAAAATCTCTTTTCCCTAAGGAAGCATTCATTTTTCAGTTAATCTCTTTTTTTTTTACCAAAGTACTTCAATTGGTACACGCAAGAAACAGGCCAATTCCCCAGCTTTGTCTACAATTTGTTGTGTAGTAAAATTCTCGTCAATACGAGTCAAGGGAATGAATCCCTGTCCTCGGATTTCCATATAAATGATACAACGAGGATAAATACCCTCTTTACTAATTTTGGTGGACTGATTCAAAATTCTGATGGACTGAACATCGTTCATAAGGAATCGGAGAAAAATACGACGATTTTTTCCAGGAAATCCCCAACGAAAAATACACACTATTCCCTCTTTTTTATCGAATCGATCATAACCACCACCCACATTCCACCAAATTGTACACCACAAATAAGAACTAATAAAGAGACCCGCGATTCCATAGAAAGACATAACCATCCCCTGTGGAAAAAAAAGAATTTGCTGAGACGGAAATAAAGATAACAAATCCCTACCAAGATAACTGGAAGTTCCAACCAACAAGAAACCTAATGAACCTAAAAAAAGGATAAAGGCCCAGCAGAAATTACTTGTTTTTCGAGACCCCGCTTTAAGTTCTATCAATAGATGTTCTGATCGCCAATCCATATTAGATCTAGTTTTGTTTTATTAGAATTGGGAAAATAGATAACCCAAGTAAATTCATTTTACTTGACTTTTCTTTGTTTCCGAAGTAACTCTCATCAACTAGCACTATTTTGATGGAAACCTTTAACAGTAATTCATCGAATTGCTTCCTGATCTAAATATATATCTGATTTGTGCCTACTGTCCGTATCTAAAAAATCTTGTTCCTTTGAACATGAAGAAATAAAGAAGCCATTGCAATTGCCGGAAATACTAGGCCCACTAAAGGCACAAAAAAGGAGGGTAAGTTTATCATAGAATGGGTACCTCGATTTAATATTTGTACCTGTTATATATATATTTATATAAATCTCATATCATATATATATATATATATTTTCTTATATTGTTTTTATAAAGATAGTCTCTAATCACTAGAATTCAAATATACTTAGTATAAGTATATTTGATAAATTATACTAAGTATAGCTAAGTTAATATATAGAATATATATGTTCTATATTATAGATATTCAGTCTATATAATGAGTATAAATGAGTATATTGAGTATGAGTATAAAATAGAATAAATAAGAAATAAATTAATAAAAAAAAAAAGAAATATATATAATAAAAATTTTATAATAAAAATTGAATATATATAATAAGGAGTGTAGAACATAGAAAATAATGGATGGATTTCGCCTTCTATTTCTCCAAGAAACATATGTATGATAATACACCTTTCAATTAATTTTATTTGTTTGGAATTTTTATTGGAATTTGGAAAATGAAAAAAAAAAAATATTTTTATTTTAGGCTCTGCTAGATTTTTCATTTTGAGTCAAAGGCAAGAAAGCATGGAGCTGAAATAACTCACTTAAAACCCCCTTTAAAGTATTACGCGGTACGATTGAATCAAATAAGCCCTTATGGAATAAATATTCAGCTGCTTGTGAACCTTCGGGTACTGTCTTATTCAACGTTTGTTCAATTACTCTTTTACCCGCAAATGCAATGTAAGCATTGGGTTCGGCAATAATGATATCCCCCAACATGCCAAAACTAGCTGTCACCCCCCCAGTAGTAGGAGATGTAAGGATGGATACATAGAATAACCTTTTATTTGTTTGATAATCATATAAAGCAGAAGAAATTTTAGCCATTTGCATTAAGCTCAGACTTCCTTCTTGCATACGTGCTCCTCCGGACGCACATACTAGAATAAGAGGTAAAAGTTGATTGGCAGCATATTCGACCAAACGGGTGATTTTCTCACCTACTACGGATCCCATACTACCCCCCATAAACTGAAAATCCATAATCCCAATAGCTACAGGAATACCGTTTAGTTGACCTGTGCCCGTTTGAATAGCCTCAGTTAATCCTGTCTTTCTTTGATAAGAATCCATACGATCTTTATAAGGTTCCTCTTCCGAATGAAATTCAATTGGATCCAGAGAGACCATGTCTTCATCCATAGGATTCCAAGTACCTGGATCAATCGAGAGTTCGATTCTATCTGAACTGCTCATTTTCAAATGATATCCACAATGTTCACAAATATTCATTTTTGATTTCAAAAATTTCTTATAATTTAATCCATAACAATTTTCGCATTCAATCCATAAATGCTTGTATTTTTGAGTTTCATCGAGATCATTAGAACTCTCTCTTCTAGTTAAATCTTTTTCATTTATATCATTCGTGAAAGTTATTATACTAGAACTATCGCTTTCATTACTATTTCTGACCTTACCACAAATATAACTATAAAAGTAACTGTCATTGTATTTATCATTCTCACCTAAAATGTGACTACCAATACAGATTTGAGAACGAAGATAACTCTCAATGCAACTATGAATGTCATTATTCCAACTAGATTTAATATCATACACGTAATGATCATCATATCTCTTAAAGACATTATTAAGATAGCTAGAATTCTTATAGCTATAAAAAAGACTTTCTGGTTCACTTAGAAAAGAATGATCGTTGTCAATCTCCAAAATCTTATTTTCAATATCCAAATATATGGAATAACTGTTCCTCTTGCTATTGTTATCCCTAACTAAAATTGTTTTATCAGATAGGAAATTCTGGATGTTCCTGACACCGACTAAATAATCAACATTACTGTAACTAGAATTGTCACTATAATTCCAGCTAGGAAAGTTTTTTTCCATATCAATAAAAATTGGGTCTTCACTTACACGGGTATTTTCAATAGGACCAAAACTATCCATTGATTTTCTTAACCCACACCCGTATTCTAACTGCCTATTAAACAACATAGAATTGAACCACCATTTTTCCATAGAGTTATCTTCCTCTATTAACAAAAAAAGACAATAGATGAATAGTCATTCGATGAAAAATTATTAAAATCGAATATTTTTAATATTCTATCTCATTTATTTACTATCAAAAAACGATATAATAAATCCAATCACTAGAATTGGTAACTGATAATAAAAATGATCGAGTGAGTAAAAAAAAAAGATTCTTTTTCGTGAGAACCTGTAGTATTATTTCACTATATATGTCACTATATGTGCTGTAATTCTTTTTCAATTCGATTCCCCCCCCCCCTTTTTTTAGAAAAAAACGTATTCTAATAACTAGAAATATTTTATTCAATAATAAAAGAAATAAAAAAAAGATAGAATATGAAATATTGATAATATAGAATAAGATTTTTGAATTCTCTTCTTTTTATTATATTTAAATGAAAAAAAAAAAGAAACCTCATTGGGGGTAATAATTTTTAGACCCAATGAGTTCATTTAGTCAGTATTCATTTGCCTTTTCCTATATATCTATTTTTCTACAATCTCTATCCATTTTTTTTTTTTTCATTTTGAAGACCGATAAAAATCCATTTTTTTGGCTATCCAAAATATCATTTTATGTTAACAATAAGAAATCGAAAATTAGGTATGGAGAGCGGGAGGGGGGATAAAAAAGAAAAGAGTTCTATAAATCTATATACAAGTCATCCACACCCTCCTTTTTTTCATTAATTAACTTTCGTTTGTTGAGTAGGGGAAAGTTCCAAAGAAACACCGGCCCTTTTTAAAATATCCTGAACAGTTCCTGTAGGTTGAGCGCCCTGTTCAAGGAAATATAGAATAAGAGGAATATTTAAATAGGTTTGATTCTTTATTGGATCATAAAAACCCACTTTACGAAGATCTCTTCCCCCTCTTCGGGATCGAACATCAATTGCAACGATTCGATAAACGGCTCATTGGGATAGATATAGATGAATAATACACCCCCCCATAGAAACGTATAAGAAGTTTTCTCCTCGTACGGCTCGAGAAAATTCAATATGTCTATGTATAAAATATGTAAAATAGATCAATAAAATCATGAAATCAATTAGACTGTGATTAAAGTTTTTTTTCTTATTCTTTTTTTTTTTTCTTTCTAAAAAAAAACTCCTCGTATTCGCAACCTCATAACTCAAATTGGATAACTCTCAAAGGAAAACCCTTAGGTATTTCATTTATTGAGCGGTCTCTACCCCCTTTTCTTGCCCGTCTTATTTAGAATCCATTTTTTTCTTCATTCTAATAGAATGTCAAATTCTAATGGAATTTTTGAGACAATTAAAAATGGTATTTACTTGTTACAGGATCTTTTAGCTTTTCCTTGAATCATTGGGTTTAGACATTACTTCGGGGATCTTTAATCGTTTCAAAAATGGCAGCAACATACCATTTCTTTTTATTTCTCTCAACGAATCATACAAATAGAAGGTTTATTCCCTCGGATACACTTTTGATCGAAAAAGTTTTACCAATTAGAACAAATTTTACTTTTTTAACCTTGCTTAAATTGGATCCTTTCGATTTCTTTATCAAAAATATACTTACGAAGTTGTTCTAACTTATTCATTTTTACTAACCTTAGATACTTGCCCCTCAGAAATGAATCAACTCGAGCTCCATCGTGTACTATTTACATCATCAACCCCTCTCCCGTCCCCTAAACAATGAGTTCTAGTGGAACAGAACAAACGATGTCGAGCCAAGAGCACTTCCATTTCTATATATTTATATATATATTTCTATATACATACTAGAAAAAGATAGCGGATGTAAGAATCCACAGCTAATCTAATCATGTCTTTCAAGTCGCACGTTGCTTTTTACCACATCGTTTCAAACGAAGTTTTACCATAACATTCCTTTAGTTTGGATCCGGTATGTAATTGATTCAATTATGAAATCGTGAATAGTCATTGATTCAATCGATACATAATAATCTATCCTTTTTACTTCTAGGTTTTCTTTCTATATGAATGGAAAATTTCGAAATCTAAAGAAGTCAAAAATACCTCAAATTAAATCGATATTTTATGAAAAATTTATTCAAATCAATATATATTTATTCAAATCAATATATATAAATATAAAAATAAAAGAAATATATATATATATGAACTCAAATTTATTTTTTTTTTATTATCCACAGTGATTAAAAAAAAAGGAAAAAAAAAATAAAGTTTGAAGATGTCGATTCAAAAGCGACTCTATTTAGATTAGAGACGAATGATTAATAAAAAGGGGTCATTTTTATATCCTGAGATACAATTTTGATTCAAATAGGATATACATCAGGAATGGCTATCCTCTGGGACGGAAGGATTCGAACCTCCGAATAGCGGGACCAAAACCCGTTGCCTTACCGCTTGGCCACGCCCCATTTTTGATTCGACATTCAATGAATTTAATAAACACTATTATTGGTATTGGTTATTCGTCAACTCTACCCCCCCCCAATCCATAGAATAAATTGTTGCTAGGAGTTTTCTATACGTAGATATAGAATAAGACTGAAATTCTTGATCATTACATAGAATTCAATTAAGATATTGTATGAAAGTCTTATTTCTTCTTTTTTTTTTTCAGACTGGAAAGATTTTTAACTAGATAAATTCAAATCAAATAAGGATTTTGGAGGGTCTGATTGTATTTGATATTTTTTTTTTTTAATTGTATTATATATAATTCTATTTAATATATTCTAATAATATATTAAATAGAATATTAGAATCTAAATATATATTAATAGATATATTAATTATGTATATACAAAAAATTAAATTATATTAATTATGTATCTAAACTTCTGAATATAGTCTAAAAAAAATTATATATATACAATAATATACAATAAAGATTGTAATAAAAAAAAAACAGTAAATTTTCTTAAGGAACAAAATGTTTGTTATGCTTAATATCTTTAGTTTTGTCTGTATTTGTATTCACTCCGCCCTTTATTCAAGTAGTTTTTTCTTGGCGAAATTACCTGAAGCCTATGCTTTTTTGAATCCAATTGTGGATGTTATGCCAGTAATACCTGTACTCTTTTTTCTTTTAGCTTTTGTTTGGCAAGCTGCTGTAAGTTTTCGATGAGATCTTGCATTTGAATAAATGTCTGAAAAAAAATTAGGAATTTATTCGAAAACAAAAATTGGAAAAAAAAGATCAGATAAGTCTTACAGTGTGAATCCTCGATTCAAATATGGAAATTCTTGTATATACAAGAGAAGTCCGGACCATCTCATTTTTTCCTCATTTCATTCTTACGCTTTTTTTTTTTCACTGAGAAATCCTTCTATTATTAGATTTGAGTCCACCAGTACTTGGGTTGTGGCTATGAAATAAAATCTTTTGTAATACAAATATTTTATTAATAGTAATAAAGGACTCGGCTCTTACTACAAAGAAATTTGCGAATTTTGTTACATTTCCTTGAAATCACTTTATTTCTGAGAAATTTTGTAACAAAAGAAACAAAATGTGTTAGATAAGAGAATCTATTCTCTTTCTCTGTCTTTTTTTTTTATTATCTTGGAGATTTTGTAATGCTTACTCTAAAACTATTTGTTTACACAGTAGTGATATTCTTTGTTTCTCTTTTCATCTTCGGATTCCTATCTAACGATCCAGGACGTAATCCAGGACGTGAAGAATAAAAAAAAATATATTTCTAGTTTTCTATGTTTTCCTTTCTTGTACTAGATTTTACAAAAAAATTTGAGGATTGTATCTCTTTTACATCTTTAACAGGATTTTACATCTTTAACAGGTAAATAAAAAAAAAGGAAAACAAACAAAGGAAGCTATATAAGTTCAAAAGAAAAAAAAAATACCAAATCATCGACGGAAAGAGAGGGATTCGAACCCTCGGTACAAAAATTCGTACAACGGATTAGCAATCCGACGCTTTAGTCCACTCAGCCATCTCTCCCCAAACATAATATATTTAAATAAATAGATTATGTTTATGTTACATTGCCTAAACAAACAGAACAAAAAGTAGGGCTTGAAAAACGACTTTTTTATTTATATCTTATCTCTTTTTCTATTTGATTCTTTCTATTTCTAATGGTCATTTCATTATTATAATTATAGAACATTACATATATATTATTAAAAATATTCTATATTATTATTACTATTCTATTCATTTATATATTCATTTATATATATATAAATGAATATATATATCTCATATTTCTATTTATTCCCATTCCTTTTTTTAGTTTTGATACAGCCCCATGAATCCGGGATAACAATGATTTTTATTAATGTATATTTGATTTGACAAAATCAAAAACTTAGATTCGCCCCCTTTTTTTTTTTGAATTGATAATTGATCAGGGGTCGGCCCCCTTACGAAACATGTCAACACTCTTAATTAGTATAAACGTATGTTACTATTTATTTTTTATTTTATTACGACAGATTCCTAGGTTCGACAAAAAGTCCATTTATTTGGAATAATAGCATTGTAGCAGCGGGTATAGTTTAGTGGTAAAAGTGCGATTCGTTCTAAGGATCCCATTAAAAGTTAAGGGATCCCTCGTTTGATTCATATCCCGATCAAAAACTTTATTTCTTACTTAAAGGGGTTTAATCCTTTATTCCTTTCAACGAACAATTCGAGGAATAATATAAATTATCGTAGTTTGTATCCAAGAAGAATCAATTCTAAATTGAAAAAATGGAATTCTAATATTATGAAACATAAGTTTTTTGTTAATTGTATCAAAAATCCCAATTTTTTTGAGTATGAGTAAAGGATCCATGGGGAAAGTTATAGAAAGTTTTTTTTTTCTAATCGTAACTAAATCTTCCATTTTTTGTATAGGAGAGATTGAAGCAAAATAGCTATTAAACGATTGCTTTAGTTTACTAGAGACATCGACATTTTTTTTAGCTCGATGGAAATTCTTTTCCTAAAGATTCTCTGAAATAGAAATAGAGAACGAAGTAACTAGAAAAAACGGATTGTAAAAATACTCTCTTCTATCTACTATAGGGATCATCTAAAAAGCAAGGTGTTTTAAATGTATTTATACGGAAAGGCTGACATAGATGTTATGGGTTAATCTTTTTTTCACGTCTTTTATTTCTGAATTTATTCCGTAAAGGAGCCGAATGAAACAAAAGTTTCACGTTCGGTTTTGAATTAGAGACGTTAAAAATGATGAACAAACGTCGACTATAACCCCTAGCCTTCCAAGCTAACGATGCGGGTTCGATTCCCGCTACCCGCTCTTTTTTCCTATCTCTATATTCTACTCGAATCATTCTTTTTCAGAATGAATACAAATTTTTGAGTCAATTTCCAAAATGATTTATTTGAATTTCTTTATTTTGTTTTAGTGATTTTTTGAATATTCAATTTTCATTTTATTATTAATATATTCTTATTTTAATCTAATATATTCTTATTAAAATCTATATTATATAAATCTATATATATTTTTCTAGAATATATTATTCTATAATTCTATATATATATTAATATATATATTCTATATATATTTTCTATGGATTATTAGAATATTATATAGAAAAAATGATATCTATTATTATATAGATATATAATTATTATATAGAGAATTATATTATGATATAGTAGAATTCGTCT